ATTTTCATCCCCGAGCATTTTGAATTTCCCATTTCTCAAAAAATCCCACTTAGTAAGTACATTCTTCATTGAAGTAGATCGACGATCTAGCACTGATGGAATTTCTATTCTGTTTACTGAATTACATGAAATTTTACCCAACTCCATATTTGGAATAAAATGTATCAACTACGTATGAACGGAGGAATAAAGAGAATTTTCTACTTTAATTGGAAGTTGCAATAGATCTAAATGGAAAGGAATTTAGAAAAGAGTCCTAGAAACAGAATTCTGTCACTTAGACTTATTAAAGTAATAGGATTTGTTATGGAATAGCAAAACAAAAATCAAATGATTTTAATTATACCATTATTATGATATTACATATTTGATATAATATTACATATTTGATTACATATTTGAATTTGAGAAAAAATAAAAGGATTTGGTATTGGGGAGATAAAGACAAAGATACAAAAATGAGAAACAATATAGAATCCATTTTTTAGCACTTAACCGCCTTTATGTTAGGGATTTCGTTGTTCAAAAAAAAAAAAAAAAGATTCGCAGAGAAGAGAGATATTTGTACTTTAAACTGATTTTTTTTTGAGTACAATATGATTTGAAGTGTATAACAAGGCGTGCATTTATTAAACAAGTATGTAGATAGTTAGAATATCCGACTTCTCTTTTATTGCCGGTTCTATTCGGGACAGCCGAGGTCGTGCTTTATCAAAAGTTCTATTCAATCCAAAAGTGAAGAAAGTGAAGTAAGAAAATTTGATGATAATTCCCTATCGACAACATATCTAAAAAATAGATATCTGTGTAACAATTTATGTTCTGGGGTTTACATATACTCATATCTTTTGTTATAATTGAAATTGAGAAGGATTTTTTTCAATCAAAAAATCAATACTGATTAGTTCTGTCTCAATTTGTATTTTCTTATGTCATTAGGAAAACACAATTTGAGATTCAAATCCCAGAATCGTTCATGAATTCCAAGTAAGAAACAAGTAAGAAAATAGTTAATGGTTCAAATTTTTCGACTGAAAATTCACATTTTCTTTTTCAATCGAAAAGCAAGAGAATGTTTTTAGGATTGTGGAGTTTCAGATACTATCCAATCAATCAGGGGATGGATCAAATCCAAAAGGAGTGTTTCTGTTAGGAAAAGTTTTAAGGAAAATGGGAGTCAAAATGCAAGTACAATAAAAATTCAGTAATCCGAGAAAATTTTCCTCCATTTTGGATCATTTTGGCGGCATGGCCGAGTGGTAAGGCGGGGGACTGCAAATCCTTTTTCCCCAGTTCAAATCCGGGTGTCGCCTGATCAACAAAAAACTCGAACTCTCTTCTTCTCTTCTGTTCTGCTGATATAACTCGCAGAATTCTTCCCTAGTAGAAGCAGAGGAAACAAACTGTTGAGAATTCTAAGCATGTGGTCTGAAGCTTTTCTAAAAAAAAGCTTGTGAATCCTCTTTCGCATCTAGGATGCAAGGAAATATTCGGGAGAGGGGCTATCAAGACTTCACGACTACCTTCTATTACTAAGGGAGTATCTAATACCTATTAATTGAATCAGATTTCCTATCAGGCTCTCCAATCTGATTCAATTAATCGTTTTGGATTTGGAAAGGGGCGGAAGTTGCTTTATATACGACGGACTCGCGAGAATCTCTGAGTGTTCAGGTATCTAATCAATATTAGATTAAATGGATAATTGACCTTTCTAGAAAAAAGAGGAAAAGGAAAAAGACAGAATTTCTTTTCGGCAACCCCTAGGAAAACCCCCTGTTTCACAGCGATAATTGGGAAAAGGGGTATCAAATGTAGAAATAGAGGTCTGTAATAGATAGTGATTTCTCCTTTTCTATTTTTACTTATCAAGGTCAACAAAATCAAAAAAGAATAGGTCTTATTATTCTTATTGTTAATTGTTCCATGTTCCCATTCCTTTGGGATGTTACTACGTATTTTTTTCTTGTGTTTAATCTTTCCCGACTCGAAATCATAATTGATTTATTGGATTGGTTTATCAACGGTGTTCGGTCAGAATCTTTTTTTGACTCTCCGCCATTGATTCCACTATTATTAGTGAGGAATAATAGAATAATTTCTTCGTATTTATAGAGATAGGGGACATAGTTCACATGGATATAGTAAGTCTCGCTTGGGCTGCTTTAATGGTAGTGTTTACATTTTCCCTTTCACTCGTAGTGTGGGGAAGAAGTGGGCTCTAGAAGTACTACTAATTTAATTGAGTTGAGGAATCAAACCGTATCAATTGTTTTATAGATCGTTCTGCGACACGCTTTGCATTTTTTCAAATAAAAATCTCTCGATTTCGAATACCGTTGGAGTCCAATGGAGTAATCTATGATATGAATCATATAATACTCTTTCAATCAAAGAGATATTGCAGCGACTCCTGTGTTTCTATTTCGACAAGAAAGGGATTAAGAGGGTTATAAATTTTTGACAACCTAAAATTATTCCGAAATTTGCTATTTCAATCAATGGAATGGGCTCTTACTATACTTTATAGATAGATACTGAGGAAGACCGGCCCCTTTTTTTAATTTCTTTCTCTCTTTACTGTTCAATGAAGAAGTCGTTTTGTTAAGTGTATAGGCATTTTCTATGAGAAATGAGATAGTGGTTGTCTAACGAACGATTATGCAACAATAAGATCTTGCCTTGGGCAAATCACATATTGGGCATTTTCCGCTTGGTTTCTCATTTTAGAAAGGCGATTTATGCTTTATCGACTTATTTCATATCATGTTTCGGGCGTTAAAAATTGGTTAGGTTTCATTAGTAAAAGGAAAAGAATTAGAATCCTAAGATAAGATTATTTTCGATTGATCGGAACAAATAGATATAGCAAATTGGGTGTTATGTCAATTCCATACAATATATGGAATTCATATAGATATGAAAAGAATATTAATATTGTAGGTTGATCTACAGAAACTTAAGTTATTCTAAATTACACCTTTCTAGATTAAAAGATAGATAGTATGTATGGGAAGAAAGATTCATCTATTTCTTTCTTCCCATACATACTATCTCTTAGAATACTTAGAATACTGCCAATTCTAGTCTGCTCATTTCATTTAAGTTAAAACGAAAAATTGGAATCCCTTTAATTTGACTTCGAAAATTCTTGATAAGAACTCAGAAGGAAAGTTTCATTCAAATGAATTTTAAAATTCAATTGAATTAATCATTTTGACTGACTGTTTTTACGTAAATGATAAGTAGAAAGGCGGTAGGAACTAGAATGAATAATGCAGTAGCAATAAATGCAAGAATATTTACTTCCATAATCTCATCGGTTTTTTTACTTCGCAATAACTCGGGATTTAATCCCCTAGAGATGAAAAATTTTTCGTCTGTAAATTCAATGACTGAATTACCTCTCGATGCTATTGAATCGGATCAATATCATGAATAACAATATCGGATCTATCAAATCAATTCGTCGTCGAGACTTGAATAGTATAACATAGGAAATTCTTTTATCCATACCAACCCAAATTAGGATTCCTGACTCAATCAATCCAAAATTCTTTTAGTTATCATCCATTTCCTTATTTTTTTCACCTACCTTGTGCCTTCCTTGTACAATCATCTGATGAAGGATCGCCAGATTGCCTTTCCACTTCTATTAGTCACATAGTTACAAACCTAAACAGAAACAAACAATAAAAGGGAAATGGAAAAAAAAAGAGTTAAGTTCTAAACTCCCCTTTTTACTGTGATTTTTTGGAAGATAAAGAATTTTGATAAAGATGAGGCTGTACAAAAGATCTAATATTCATTAAATGAACTATTTTTGGGGTGGGGATTTCTTTGCTGTGCTCTAAAAATTAAGAAAAATAGGAAAGAAATGGGAATGAAAGTATGCCCCCGACACCCTTTATTAGTTCATATTAAAGGGAAAAATGAATTGATGCATTTATTGGATATTGGATCCGGCGGGACTGGCGGGGCTCGAACCCGCAGCTTCCGCCTTGACAGGGCGGTGCTCTGACCAATTGAACTACAATCCCAGGGAAATAAGGGATCTAGCAGCAAATTTGATTATTTTTTTTCTTCGTGTGGGGTATTTCTAAAGGATAAGGGATCTCATGGTAGATTGGCAAATTATTGGGCCGAGCTGGATTTGAACCAGCGTAGACATATTGCCAACGAATTTACAGTCCGTCCCCATTAACCACTCGGGCATCGACCCAGGAAGAATCAATTTGAGGCTTATTGGTAATCCATGATCAACTTCCTTTCGTAGTACCCTACCCCCAGGGGAATTCGAATCCCCGCTGCCTCCTTGAAAGAGAGATGTCCTAAACCGCTAGACGATGGGGGCCGACTTGCCCAACCGCCCTCATACTATCATCATAGTATGATGAGTTTTTTGAAATTGTCAATATAACGGAATGGTTAGATCTGAGGAATCTTTCGGTTTTTCAGAATTGTATAGAATTTTTGTTTTGGATTCGTCATTCATGAATGGTTCATTAGAATCGACATTCTCTATATAAATCTACTAAAATATATCTAGTAAGCGGGATCAAGAAGTTATCAAAATTGGATCTAAGACTTTAGTCCAAGGGGACAAGTATAATCTCTTTATCACATAAATCTCTTGAAATTTTTTTATGTCGAATTGGCAAGTGTACATGTCTGTTATGTATAAATCAAGTGAATTTTGTTTTGATAGAGATCATCTCAATAAAAGAAATTAGGGCCGGTCGTGAAACACTTCATTTTACCCTAGACTTGCTAGGTAAATCCAGTTGATTATTTTTAAAACAGCCACTGGCCACTATAGGTCTACTGCATATACTTGCATATACTTATATATATAATGTGGATATAGAAATTTTATCTACCTAGTGACTAGTTCGAGAATTAAATCAAATAAGCCCCTTTAACTCAGTGGTAGAGTAACGCCATGGTAAGGCGTAAGTCATCGGTTCAAATCCGATAAGGGGCTTTTCTTTTTTTTATAA